TCTTAGAAAATATAAAAGAAAACTATTTAGATCTATAATTTATATATAGATAAATTAGATATCTAAATAGAAATTCAATTCCATATTCATATATATATATATATGAATATAAAAATAAAATATATAAGATATCAATATATCAATGAAATTAGAATTTGAAATGAAAAAAAGAATGAATATTGACCGTTCCACTATTACAAACTGCAGTGTAAAAATGAAGGAGGAGGAAAGACATATATATATGTGGGATATATCTATCCATATTGAATTGCGGATACATCAATGATAGAATCATTTTGTATTGAAACAAATAGGAGAGATGAAATGATAGAATATAGAATAGAGGGTGGGTAAAAAAAGAAAATAAAAGATAGAAGCATACACTCTTTCAATATAGGAATCATTACCTAATGAATTCAATAGTGCCAAGATAAATGAAAGAGGTGGGTGGAATTACAACTGGATCCTTGTCTCAAAGGAAAGGGGATATGGCGAAATTGGTAGACGCTACGGACTTGATTGGATTGAGCCTTGGTATGGAAACCTGCTAAGTGATAACTTCCAAATTCAGAGAAACCCTGGAACTAAAAATGGGCAATCCTGAGCCAAATCTTTGTTTTGAGAGAAAAACGATGGAAAATGAGAAGAAAAAGGGATAGGTGCAGAGACTCGATGGAAGCTGTTCTAACGATGAATGAGATTGAATATGTTACGTTAGTAGCTAAAATCCTTCTATCGAAATGACAGAAAGGATAACCTTATATATCTAATACGTACGTATACATACTGACATAGCAAACGATTAATCACAACCAAAATCTTATATCGAATCCTATTCTGTATCTCTATATATGAATATGAGAATAGAAATCTTCTATTTCTTTCTATTCTTATTCTATTCATTCTATATTCTATTTAGATTTTAATAGATTCTATTAAGAATTAGATTAAGAAAAGAATCTATATATTTATGAAATATATTATTCTAATTATTCTAGAATTTTGAATTCTAGAAATTATAGAATAATATTTCTCTATTCTTTATTTATTTCTTATTTATATTACTATATTACTATTAAAATAATTAAAATAAGTAATAGTATGAGATAAGGATCTATAGAAACCCTCTATTTCTATTCTCTATTAATTAGAATGATAGAGATCAAAAAGTATATGAAAAATTGAAGAGTTATTGTGAATCAATTCCTATTGAAGTTGACAAAAGAATCGAATTCAAATATTCAGTGATCAAATGATTCATTCCAGAGTTTGATAGATCTTTTGAAGATTAATCGGACGAGAATAAAGAGAGAGTCCCATTTTACATGTCAATACCGACAATAATGAAATTTATAGTAAGAGGAAAATCCGTCGAATTTTTAAATCGTGAGGGTTCGAGTCCCTCTATCCCCAATAAAAAGCCCATTTTACTTCCTCGCTCTTTATTTATCCTCATCCTCTTTCTTTTTTTTCATCGGCGGCTCAGTTTAAACAAAATGAAATATCTTTCTCATTTCATTCACTCTGTTCTTTCACAAATGGATCCGAATATAAATCCTCGTATCTTATTCCAATCCAATCTCATTTGTTCTGTATAATACGCTATGAACATATATGTTCAAGGAATCTCCGTTATTGAATCATTCATAGTCCATATCTTTTTCCTTTCATTTACAAAGAAAGCCTTTTTTTTGAAGATCTAAAAAATTCAGGGGCTAGGGCCAATTTGTTAAGATTTTATTTTTGAGTTCTTTTCATTGACATAGATATAAGTACTCTGCTAGGATGATGCACAGGAAATGGTCGGGATAGCTCAGTTGGTAGAGCAGAGGACTGAAAATCCTCGTGTCACCAGTTCAAATCTGGTTCCTGACACGTGAATAATGTATCGGATAGATATTCATACTCATACAAATGAAATTAATTCATTGATATGGATCGGGATAGATATTCTTTACTTTCTTTTTCATTTGTATTTTTTTCCTCTCTGTTCATACTTTTATTATTCCAAAAGTATGTGAAATTTTCGTATATATCTCAAATCTAATAGCTAAAAAGAGCTAAAAAAAATTAGCTAAAAGGATTCAATAAAAGAGTGGAAGGATAGGGATATAAAGGATGTATTTCAGACACAGTACAAATAAACTCCGATTCTTCTCATTTTGTATTTCTTCATTTCGTTTCTTCTGTCTTTTCTTTCAAATTTCATATTTTTTTGTCACTGCAGAATTCTTTTGAGTCATCCTATTGTTTCTGCTCATACGAAATGTATATTCTATGATATCTTCCCAATTGGGGAATAACAAAGAGAGCCTCTTTTTATTTTTTTAGTTTAAGTTTAGCCCCTCCACAATAAGAATGAAAGTAAAGTCGCTCTGTTTCATCTAGAAGGGGAATGCCAAGATGCTCATTGAATGATAAAAAACCCTTTTTTACTTATACGACACGACTCCAGATTTCATTTCAATTTCAATCAATGAGCATCTTGAATTTCATAGAA